ACATAAAAATGACATTGCCATAAATGGACAAGGTAATATTTCCACTTATTAATCAGAAGTGGCGTATCTTTTGAAACCAGAATAGATTTTCCTTGATATCGAACATAATGCATGAAAGGATCCTTGAAGACCCGTAAGATAGCCGAAAAATAATTAGCAAACACTTTGACAAGATGTTCTATTTTTCCATAGAAATATATTCGCTCAAAAAGGTCCCTATAAGAAGTTAATCGTATATGAGAAGATTGATTACGTAGAAAAAGGAAAATGGATTCGTATTCACATACATAAGAATTGTATAGGAACAAGACTAATCTTCGATTTCTTTTTGAAAAAAAAGAAATCAATTTTTTTGAAGTACTAAGACTATTCAAATTACAATACTCGTGAAAAAAGAACCGTAATAAATGAAAAGAAGAGGCATCTTTCACCCAGGAGCGAAGGATTTGAACTAAAATTTCCAGATGGAGGGGATAGGGTATTAATACATCTGACACATAATTTAAATGTGGGAATTTATCCTCTAAAAAAGGAAATATTGAATGACGTGATCGTAAATTATAAGATTTTTCGATTTCTTCTTCCTCTAAGGAAGATACTAATCGTAGGGAAAATGGAATTTCCACAATGACTGCAAACCCTTCTGATAACATTTGAGAATACAAATTTTTGTTGTACCCCAAAAATGGATTTTTGTTATAATAATTAGTGGAAAAAAAAAAAAAATGATTCTGGTGGTACATTCGAGTAATTAAATGTTTTACCATTAGTAAACTGTATTTTTTGTCATAACCAGAATTTTCCAACAAAATGGATCCATTTAAAAAATGATCATGAGAAAATGCGTAAATATACTCCCGAAAGATAAGTGGGTATAGGAAGTCACGTTGCCGAGATTTCTCAAGTTCTAAATAGCCTTGAAATTCCTCCATTTAAAATTTGATTTGAACTGGGGATACTATAATGGATTTATTGGGTTATCAAATGATACATAGTGCGATACAGTCAAAACAAGGTATTACAGTAAAAAAAGAATAATAATAGATACCTCGTAAATAGGTAAGACTTATCAACGGACTCTCTATCCTTTCTTTTGCCATCTAATCGGTTTATATTTTAGGATAAAAAAGATGGTTAGAAATCCTTTATTTTTTCAACCCAACCGCTCTTTTGATTTTGGAAAAAAACTCTTTATCAATATACTGCTTCTTCTACACATTCCCCTCTACCCCATAACGTAGAGTAACTAATAGTTAGGACTTAGAAAAAAATGGATAACTTAACTCACTCATAAGAAAAGTCCTTCCCGCATCAAGCACTAATATAGTTTTAACGTCTAATTAGATCGGGGAATCATTCGAATTAAGAACATAAGCCCGTTACTTTTTATTTCTCTATAATTGGAGCATAGTGCCCTATCCATTTATTCATTCGACCCGACTTGACTTTTTTTTTTTCCGCATCAAGAATTCAAACAAGGTTTGGCCTAATCTAGTAAGGTAAAAATATTACTAGAATTTTCCATTGATACGACATGCTGCTTTTTCCATTCATTCCTTTCAGGATCAGTCGCGGTCTTACAAACTCTACCGATAGTATGGACGAATCTGTTACTTCATAGAAATGTGTAAAAGATGCTAGCCGCACTTAAAAGCCGAGTACTCTACCATTGAGTTAGCAACCCCAAAAATATCAACAATTTTTCTGTGTAGATACAATCGGAATCAAAATAACAAAAGAAATGAAATTACACGACGTAATCAAAATATTCCAATAAAAAAAAAACTTCTTATATCATATCACACAAAAGTAATTTTGTGTATCACAGAAAATACAATGAGACCATCATGTGCGTGAAAAGCAAAGGTCATGAAACGGAGATAACTAGCTTCATTTATACACGATCGGATTATATTTGTTTGATACACTGTTGTCAATATTAATGTGAATAATGAAAAACGCCTACAATGGAGAAAACAAAAGAATTATAAATGAATAAAAAACAAATGGAAATAACAATTTGAATTGAATAAATAGATTTATTTTATATTTATTTTATATATATATAGAAAATATATATAAAATAAATATAGTTATATTTAACTAGATAAAGCTAACAAAATAGAATAAGAGAAAATATTCTAATAACTAATATAATAATAATAAATTATATTAAAATAAGAGAAAAGAATTCAAAAAACTACGGACTTGGATTGGATTGGCACTATAGAGATAATCAACATAGATAGACATAAAAGATGTAGGCGAAAGAAGAAATTAAGGAAGAAGTAGAAAAAAATATATCGGGTTTATTCACATTCACTCCATAAATCTAAATAAGTAAAAAAACTTAATCCCCCTTTTTTATTTATTCATAAAATTGCAACAAAATCGCCCCATTGATGAGGTAATGTACAAATTTTGATTTATAATATATCGTATAGAACCAATTAGTTCATTTAGTCACTTAATTGATCTTTTTTCTATCCATCTTAGATCAATTTATATCAATAAAATCAAAATATCTTTTTGTCGTTATCGAAGACGGAATTTGAAGGTAATAAGTGTATAGTATGAATAGAACAAGAGAGGGGGGAAATACTAAAGAAAAGGTTAGCCAAAGCTATATACAAGTTATCCACACCCTCTTTTTTTTATTTCATTAATATTAATGGAATTTCGGTTATTGATTAAGGTGAAGTTCCGTAAAAACACCTGCCTTCTTTAAAATATCATGAACAGTTCCTGTAGGTTGAGCACCCTTTTCAAGGAAATATAGAATAGCAGGAACATTTAAATAGGTTTGATTCTTTATCGGATCATAAAAACCCACTTTACGAAGATCTCTTCCCTCTCTTCGGGATCGAACATCAATTGCAATGATTCGATAAACGGCTCATTGGGATAGATGTAAATTAACAATACCCCCCCCCCAGAACCGTATAAGAAGTTTTCTCCTCGTACGGCTCGAGGAAATTCAAAGTTATGTATAGAATTCTAATTAATGTCAAATAGATCCATAGATTATTAAATCAATTAGACTATGATTTAAATACTTTTTTCTTATTCTTTTGTTTCTTTTTTTTTTTTGAAAAAAAAAAAACTCATTCTTATCCCCATAACTCAAGTTGGATAACTCTTACTCAAAGGAAAACAACCCTTAAGCTTAAGCATTTCATTTATTGAGCGGTCTCTAACCCCTTTATTTTTGCCTGTCTCCTTTACCTTTAGAATCTATTTCGATTCTTCATTCTGATCTAGTTTAGTTATTGAGACAATTGAAAAAGATTTTTACTTGTTCCGGGATCCTTTATCCTTGCCTTGAATCATTGGGTTTAGACATTACTTCGGTGATCTTTAATCGTTTCAAAATGGCAGCAACATACCATTTTTTGTGATTTCTTTTTATCAAAGAATCATATAAATAATGGATTCTCGTGTGATACACTTTTGATCAAATTTGATGTTTGAATTTGAAACTTGTTCAAATTGGATCCTTTCGATTTCTATACCGAACCTATACTTACGAAGTAGTTTTAACTTATTGATTGACACTAACCCTAGATCTCTGCCCTTGATAAATGAATCAATACTTTCTACTCGAGCTCCATCATGTACTATTTACATCAAAACCCTCAAAAAAGAAGAGCTCTAGTGAAACAGAACAAACGATGTCGAGTCAAGAGCATCTTCATTTCTATATAATATAAAATGGTGGGTGTAAGAATCCACAGTGGATCATGTCCTTCAAGTCGCACGTTGCTTTCTACCACATCGTTTTAAACGAAGTTTTACCATAACCTCTACTTTCTTGGAACTGGTATGTAATTGATTCATTTATGGAATCATGTATAGTCATTGGGTTAGTTGGTCCATAGTAATCTATACTCTTATGACATGGGTAGTTTTTGAAAAAGTCTTAGCAATACTTCAATTTATTTAAACCCATATTTTATTGTATATATTGGATCAATAACATTTTTTTTGTATGAGTGCAATATTTATTTCTCTATATATAGATATTTTCTATATAATATATATAGAGATAGAGAGATTTTTTTGAATTTCTATAAAATCAATTAAATTAAGAAATAATTAATTACGAATAATTAAGAATCTCCATTTTTCAATTTCTTCATAGAATGGATTCACGAGTTTCACACTTCTTCGAGTACCAAGGACTCATAAGAAATCATTAAAAAGATTTAATTCATTGAAAATTTCCTACCTCAATATTATTATTTGACTAAAGTTTTGTAAAAAAAAAAAGGATTTATTACATTTTATTATCATAAATAAACGTATGGATTAACCCATCAACTAGATAGATCCAAAATAAAAATCTTTTTCACAAAAAAAGAAATAAAACGATAAAAATACATAATAACAATACATACATATCAGCATTTTCTGCCTAGTTTATTTAACTTAAGAGACTCAAATAATCTTTCCCTAAAATAAAGTGAAAAAGATGTATGAATTGTTACTTGGATTTACAATTATTCATTACAGACAAACACAAAATACGAAAAAATGAGGTGAAAAGAAATACATAATATGTTACATATGTAACTTTATTCTTTATTAATCAGATTCGGGCAGATATGAAAATTGATATCTTCCATTATGGATTAACTCCTATCTACCCCCCCAATTATATAGAGTAGATGCATCATAAATCAAAAAAGGATCCTAAGGGGGACTGGACTAGTTTCGGAGGTGCTAGACTATCTTGTATAAGGCCAAAGTCAAACAGATCTAGATTAAACGATTGTTCCTACCTATTTTTTTTTATTTTACTCGAAATTTGAGTAACCTAAATAGGTCTTAAGAAACTTAAGACCATTGATTGAATTCCATTAGTGCCAAAAACACAAGACCTTCGTGTTTATAATTTAGAAATCCACAGAAAAAAAAATACTCGGGTTTCACACACCATTTAAGAGATAGAGAATAAGAGAGGCTTTCGCATTTCTTAAATGCATCATTATAAGAAAATAAGAAAGAACAATCACATTCGATCTATATCTAATACTAGACTCTTAAGCATAAGGTTGTTTAAAAGGGCAATCTTTAGTCTGATATGATATCGAATATTTTTCTATATATCTTATAATATACTATTATTATATATAATACGCATACTCTGGGACGGAAGGATTCGAACCTCCGAATAGCGGGACCAAAACCCGTTGCCTTACCACTTGGCCACGCCCCATTTATATTCAACACTAATAAACACTAATATTGGTAGTGTTTGGTCGTCAATTCCAGTACAAATATTTATCGAAAAAATTAGATTGTTGCTCGGATTTTGATACGTTTATAGATCCAATTAAACTCAATTTATTGATCATTACATATAATTCCATTAAGATATTGTATGAAAGTAGGATTTCTTCTATTCTCTTTTTATTGGAGAATTGAAGGATTTTTGATTGGCTGAGTTCAAATCAAAGAAAGGTTTTTTGACCTACTTTATGTTATTAATTTTTCCCTTATCCCTTATATCATAGCACTAATAGGGGATTAATAACTCAATCAAATCAAAAGAAATACAATTATCTTCAAGAACAAAGAAAAAAAAATTGTTATGCTTAATATCTTAAGTTTCATCGGTATCTGTCTTAATTCTTTCCTTTATTCAAATAGTTTTTTCGTCGCCAAATTGCCCGAGGCCTACGCTTTTTTGAATCCAATAGTGGATGTTATGCCAGTAATACCTCTATTCTTTTTTCTATTAGCTTTTGTTTGGCAAGCTGCCGTAAGCTTTCGATAAGATTTTGAATACTGTCCGAGACAAATTCATGATTTACTAGAAAAAAAAAGATTCTAACTAGTTATAAGATCAGATAAGTCGTACATACAGTCTGAACCTTTGAGTTGAGTCCAATATTGAAATTCTTCTATAGCTGTGATAAATCTCGATCACTCTCATTTTCTTATTCTTAACTTTTTTCCTTTGAACGACCCTGTTAGAGTCCCCCACAATATATAATTGTGGGTATGAAATCCAATTTTTCGTAATCAACGACTCAACTCTGAAAATTTTTTCCTATTTCTAGAAATAATTTCACTGCATTTCTTGGTGTCAAAACAGGTTAAAATAGAGAATCTATTCTCTTTTTTTTTTTTTTTAAAATGATCTTGGAGATTGTGTAATGCTTACTCTCAAACTATTTGTTTATACAGTAGTAATATTCTTTGTTTCTCTCTTCATTTTCGGATTCCTATCTAATGACCCGGGACGTAATCCGGGGCGTGAAGAATAAAAAAAATCTGATTTTTTTCCTTGCTTGATTTTGAAATGTTCTTAACATTTTATCTATTCCACATCTTTCCTCAACTATAAAAAAATACCAAGTAATTGACAGAAACGGAAAGAGAGGGATTCGAACCCTCGGTACAAAAAAATCGTACAACGGATTAGCAATCCGACGCTTTAGTCCACTCAGCCATCTCTCCCCAAATTGAAAAAGGATAATTACTATCATACATTGTATAAAAAATTGAAAATGAAGGCTTGAAAAAAGCCCTTCTTTATCTCTCTTTATTATCTTTATCCCCCCTTTTATTATTATTATATAGATATATAATTATAGACATATATAATTATATTGATATAGATAATTATCTCGATATATCGATGGATATCTATCTATAAAATCGATAAAAACTTTTTTGATTAGCAATTCAATTCCATTTAGATAAATTAGATAAAGTAAGGGCTCAAAAGAAGAGATATCTCCAATCCTAATATATAAATAATACCAATATATTAAAGATTACTAAAAATATTTATAAATAAATCAAAATAAAGAAATCAAAAAGTACTTCTTTTATTTCATCCGAAAAGTCCTTTTCTTTTTAGTTCCACGGCCTGGCCTGGTCAGTACCTAGCCGGGCTTTTTTTGTTCCAATGAATCGTAGATAAAATTATTTATTTGATTTGAAAACACAAAATGTTTTTGAAACAAATAAAATCGAAACAACAAGAATCATAAGAAGATTTAGTATTTCGATTCCTATGATACAGAAAAAGCTGATATAGAATCAAGGTTCCATTCCTTTCCTTATTATTATTCTTTATTACTTTACTAGAATCAAAAACTTGTTAATTAGTTAATGAAAATGAGTTCTCTTTTCCTAATCTCATTAGTCGCCCTGATGAAAATACGTCAACGCTCGAATTTTTCATGATTCTTTTCTGATCCGATCTTTTTATTACTTATTAATACGACTTATTTTCGTCTTCGACAAAAGGTCCATTTATATACAATAATTGCATTGTAGCGGATATAGTTTAGTGGTAAAAGTGCGATTCGTTCTATTAATCCCTTAATAGTTAAGGGATCCTTCGGTTTGATTAATATTCCGATCAAAAACTTTATTTCTTAAAAGGATTTAATCCTTTACCTCTCGATGAAAGATTCGAGGAAAAATATAAATTCTCGTGATTTGTATCCAAAAATCAGTTCGAAATTGAAAAAATTGGATCAT